ATCCGGTCACAAGGTCTGAATCTTAAATATGAATCATAGTTCAATTCTGGATCTATTTCATAATATTTCGTGCTCCAAATACTCAGATGAGTATCCGACGAGGTAGAACCGTCTCTAGCAAGATAAGATGACAGACTCATTCTCTGTATTATCAATAGGATCCATTCTAACAAGTCACACACTCATATTCCGGAAATACAGAAAGAAAGAAATTCCGCGATTGAACTGCCAACGGGGTTATAAGTAATAAACCTGAGATTTCACTTTAGTATTGAAAAACTGGAACTTAGTAGTTCTTGTAGATTTAATTCATTGAAATTCCATCCAGTAAAACGGAAGAATTGTAAATCTCCAAAATAATAGATAGGAATACTGCAAATAAAGCCATTGCGATACCCATCAAAGGAGTCGTTCCCCAGCCAGGAGCTACTTTACCATATTCCGAATTCAACGGTTTCAATAAAGCCCCTACCGTAGTTTGTCTTGGACGAGATCTAGAACTACTCTCAACGGTTTGTGTAGCCATAAATCCGATTGTATTTATTGAGATCTGTTGACTTTGTATACCATTCCCCTGTAAATAAAGGATCTTATCAGAGATCCATTGCGGTCTTGAATTCATATAAGAATGGAAACAGCAACCCTAGTCGCCATCTTTATATCTGGTTTACTTGTAAGTTTTACCGGGTACGCCTTATATACCGCTTTTGGGCAACCCTCTCAACAACTAAGAGATCCGTTCGAGGAACACGGAGACTAGTTGAAGTAATGAGCCTCCCAGCATTCAATATTGGGAGGCTCATTACTTCAACGGAGATAATGAAAAATCATTTCTTCGTTAGAATTTTAGGCGGTTCTCGAAAAAAGATAGCGAAAAAAATGATCCCTAACGTCGAGACTAATAGAAATGTATAAACCAATGCTTCCATAGATTCGATTGTGGTTTACAATTATAACTTCCATACCTGTTTATGGGGGATTATTTCCCTGCTAAAGAAAGAGTCAACGAAAGGGTAATGATTCAATCAAGATTTCTCTGATCCCCAATGTCAAACCAAATTACAAAAAGAGAGACTCAAACTACGAAAGAAATTTTGTATCAGACTGCTTGTCTTCTTGTAGTTGGATCTCCTAGTTTTTGGAATGTTCCAAATTCTACTTGAGCATCTAAATCTGGATCAATACCAGCAAAAACATCTCTGAACAAGGTTCTAGCCCCATGCCAAATATGTCCGAAGAAGAAGAGCAGCGCAAAAGAAGCATGTCCAAAAGTAAACCAACCCCTTGGACTACTACGAAAAACACCATCTGATTTCAAAGTAGCACGATCTAATTCAAAAATTTCACCCAATTGAGCACGTCTAGCATATTTTTTGACAGTAGCAGGATCGCTATAACTGACGCCATTGAGTTCGCCGCCGTAGAACTCAACAGTTACACCTACTTGTTCTACGCTATATTTCGATTCTGCTCTTCGAAAAGGAACATCGGCTCGAACAATTCCATCTCCGTCTATCAAAACGACCGGAAATGTTTCAAAAAAAGTAGGCATACGACGTACAAAGAGCTCGCGCCCTTCTTTATCTCTAAATATTGGGTGTCCTAACCACCCAACAGCTATTCCATCCCCATTGTCCATGGAACCTGCCCTGAATAACCCCCCCTTTGCCGGATTATTGCCAATGTAATCATAAAAGGCTAATTTCTCAGGAATTTTCGACCAAGCTTCTGATAAACTTTGATTTTCGGCCAGCCCGGCACTAATTCTTCGATATATTTCTTGCTGAAAGTATCCCTGATCCCATTGATAACGAGTGGGGCCAAATAATTCGATCGGAGTAGTTGCTGAACCATACCACATAGTTCCGGCGACTACAAAAGCTGCAAAAAAGACAGCAGCGATACTGCTGGAAAGTACGGTTTCAATATTACCCATACGTAATCCTTTGTATAGACGTTGGGGCGGGCGGACACTAAGATGAAATAGACCCGCCAATATGCCCAATGTCCCTGCTGCAATATGATGAGAGGCTATTCCCCCTGGAACAAAAGGATCAAAACCTTCTACGCCCCATGCGGGATTTACTGGCTGGACTTTTCCAGTTAGTCCATAAGGGTCAGACACCCATATTCCAGGACCATACAAGCCGGTTACATGAAATGCGCCAAAACCAAAACAAGCCACCCCGGAAAGAAATAAATGAATTCCAAAAATTTTAGGCAAATCTAATGAAGGTTTTCCTGTACGTTCATCAGAAAAAATTTCTAGATCCCAATACACCCAATGCCAAATAGCTGCCAAAAAGCACAAGCCAGAAAACACAATATGTGCCCCGGCCACACCCTCATAACTCCAAATACCGGGATCCGTTACTGTCCCCCCTGTAATACTCCAACCGCCCCAGGAATTTGTTATTCCTAAACGAGTCATGAAGGGTATAACGAACATACCCTGTCTCCACATTGGATCAAGAACGGGATCAGAGGGATCAAAAACCGCTAATTCATATAGAGCCATCGAACCAGCCCAACCGGCAACCAGAGCCGTATGCATTATATGGACAGAAATCAACCGACCAGGATCATTCAATACAACGGTATGAACACGATACCAAGGCAAACCCATGGAAATACCCCTTTATCAAATAAAAATAGATACTATGTAACTTTATTGCATTGGAAAATACTATGACTATCAACGGACCCCTGTTCTGTTCAGTGAATTATCTCGGAGCAAGGGTTAATATTTGTTCTATTCTATTGGTATTGGTAATAATAGAACAATTATGTTTGTAGGAACAAAGAGAAGCAGATCTATTCTATACCCGATAAGTATCAATACGCAATGGGGGTTGATACCTTTTTATATGATCAAATGTCGCCATATTTGTTCATCGTTGGAAGGCTCTAGTCTCCAGAATTAGACTTTAGTTATTCTATCGCCTTTTCTGACCTGTTCTAATGTATTCTAGACGGAATATATGATAAAGAATATCAACCTTTATCGTATATGTTGATGTTGATATTCTGAAGAGACTAACTCGATTATTACGTTTCCATATCAAAGTGAAATATAGTACTTAATTTTTTTTCTTTCAGTTAATGCCTATTGGTGTTCCAAAAGTACCCTTTCGAATCCCGGGAGACGAAGATGCAACTTGGGTTGACGTATAGTGCGACTTGTCAGATATAGTGGGTCATATGGGCTTTCCCCGTTCTCTTCCCCGATCAAGATATCCCCCCTTCGCCCAAGAAAGATCGAGTTACTCGTCTAAAATTCGGAGCGTGAAGTTCAACTAGATCCATTTGTAGGGGGATTTAGACTAATAGTATCAATTAGAATAATTTAGGGTTGGCTTGGTTAAACCAATAAAATGACATGAAGTATCCAGGCTCCGTTTAAACAAATCCCAATTGATAATATATCGATAATTAATGCTTGTATTGTATGAAAACTTATTCCTATTTTCAAATGATAAAAGGAATAAAGCATCTGAACCGTAATTACTCGAATAGAATAGATGAATTCAATATGTTGAATATCCTATTTCTTTGGCAAAGGCATGAGCCGAATGAAAAAAGGAAATCTTAGCAAAACAAAAAGAAGCGGTATTAGAAGCATTTGCCCTATATGTGCAAATCAAAATCGAGCAGATTTTTACCCGGAGTAGAGCATAAACCTAAAAGAATGAAAGAGAAGAGGCCCCTTCAAGAACAAGCAAATAACATCGTGGTTTGCAGTTAATCTCGATGAAACAATAAATCAACGAGCAGTTAGTTAGAAAAGTTTACTCTTACTATAAAAAATACTATCTCTTTAAACTCTTTTTTTTATGATTGTATTTGATTTGCATATTATTGCATATTCAATCAAAAATTTGACTTTCTATTATATGTATGTAATTTTACATTTTGTTTTTCTGTTTCTGATTCCTTTGTTCCATTTTGTTCTCTATAGTTATCCATTTATAGTTGGTTCTAGTTAGCTATAGTAGACATAAGGAAACGAGGAAGAAAAACTCATATTTATTGAAAAATAGAAGACAAACCCCCTCATTATAAACTGCTATCCAAAAAGAAGAGGACAGTAATCTACACATTGATTTTTTCTTTTTCACATTTTTTTGAACCGTATGCATCAAAAGGTGCATGTACGGTTCCTAAGGGATAAAATTTTACCCTAATCAACCGACTTTATCGAGCAAGATTACTTTTTTTAACCCAAGAGATTACGACCGAGATCTCGAATTACCTTGTTGGTCTTATGGTATATCTCAGTATAGAGGATCAGACCCAGGATTTGTATTTGTTTATAAATTGTCCTGGCGGATGGGTATTACCCGGAATAGCTATTTTTGATGCTATGCAACTTGTGCTACCAGATGTATATACAATATGCATGGGAATAGCCGCTTCAATGGGATCTTTTATCCTGGTCGGAGGAGAAATTACCAAACGTTTTGCATTCCCTCACGCTTGGCTTTGGCGCCAATGAGTTTTTATTTGAGAAAAAAAGATTATGCCTTCACCATAAAAAATATCAATATATATTATGTTATGAGTAAAAATAGCATGGCACTTTGAATTCGATATGCAAAATTTTGTTCGTTTTTTTTTTCAAAACATTAGATTATGTATCGAGAGAGGAGTATGAGATAAAGGGTATTCCCGATTTTTTATTTATCCGGAGTCCATTTCAGCGTCACAAACTTTTTTTATACCAAAAGACTCTTAATCCTAACCTAACAATATTTATGTTTGAAAGAGTACGAAAAAAAAACTTCCTTATTTAAAATAAAAAAGAAACTTTGGGATTGCTGAATTACAGACGAAATGAACGAAACGAATCTATAAAGCAACGGAGCCATCGTAGTATTTTGAACTCACGAAAAGAAGGGTGGTAATTGAACGATTTACTGATCTGGATCTGATCGATTCTATTTTTCTTCGATGGAAGATAAAAGTAAATTTCATTGTCGAGCCGTATGCAATGCGCAAAAGATGCACGTACGGTTGTTCAAGTTTATTGTTATTCGCTATCTTTTGTCTTCGACGCATCAAGGCGAGATAGAAGAAACCCTTTTTGTTATATCATCAGGGTAATGATCCATCAACCTGCTAGTGCTTTTCATGAGGGATCGACGGGAGAGTGTATGATGGAAGCGGAAGAACTATTGACTCTGCGAGAAACCCTCACAAAGGTGTATGCACAACGAACAGGCCAACCTTTTTGGGTTCTAACCGAAGACCTGGAAAGGGATGTTTTTATGTCAGCAAGAGAAGCCCAAGCTCACGGAATTATTGATCTTGTAGCGAATGAAGGAGTAGAAATAGTAAAGAAAGACAAATGGAAAGAGTAGAAGTAGGCAAATTCACAAATTTATATTTGATCTTTTTACTTGACTAGGGAATATTCTCTATAACTAGAAAAAATTCATAATCATCAGGTTAGGATTGATCTAAACCAGTCCCTTATGTAAATGATTCAGCATGCCAACTATTAAACAGCTTATTAGAAACACAAGACAGCCAATCAGAAACGTCACAAAATCCCCCGCTCTTCGGGGATGTCCTCAGCGCCGAGGAACATGTACTAGGGTGTATGTGCGACTCGTTCAGATTATGGGCTGGGCCAACAAAATAAATCCATTTTCCAGTATCAATGATCATTACCCGCGAATAGGATAAAATGGAAGAACTACGGTCACTATCGAAAAAAATATCTATCATATCCATCTATTGCGTATTAAATTTATGGTTTCTCTTGGTGTAACCCCAACCAGCTCAATTTAAGATGAGAAGCAAGTTCCCATTGGTAGCAAGTGCTATACATTAAGCGGGAAGGTATTCTTAAAAAAAAGATTATGCTCCCTTTTTTGCAAAACGGACTAACAGGGTCAGCTATCCAGCAAACCTTCCAAATGAAATACCGTTACTGTATAGGCGGATCTCGTTGTGAAAGACCTATTACTGGATAATTCATGGGTAGAGCCGAAGATTTTTAATTGTACAAGTTACCAATAACGTTGACTAAACGAAGTAAAGGGCTCCGGTGTATAGAGAGGACCTCACCGTTTAAGAAGTAACCATAGAAACGAAGGAATCCACTATTTCTTTATTTATCTAGATTATCCAGATTGATTACGTTTTTCTTTGGGATAACGAGTATCAATCCAATTTCTTATTTCATTCGGGGTTGGGGCGAAATGCCGCAAAAAAATAAAAAATCGTGGTCGGGAAGGTTATAGTAGCAAAAGCCATTGGAATTCTTTTTATACATTGGAAAAATGCGTTTTGTTATTAACAGCGAGGACAGAAAAAATAACTCAAAGAGAAAGAAAATCAATTAGTTATTTAACAAAGTTTCATTTATTCAATGACCAGAGTTAGACGAGGGTATATAGCTCGGAGACGTAGAAAAAAAATGCGTTTATTTGTATCAAGCTTTCGAGGGGCGCATTCAAAAACTATTCGCATTATTACTCAACAGAAAATAAGAGCTTTGTTTTCGGCTCATCGAGATAGAGATAAGAAAAAGAGAGATTTTCGTCGGTTGTGGATTACGCGGATAAACGCAGCAATTCGCGAAACAGAAAGGGGCGTATACTATAGTTATAGTAAATTTATAAATGATCTGTACAAGAGACAGTTGATTCTTAATCGCAAAATACTTGCACAAATAGCTATATTAAATAAGAATTGTCTTTATAGTATTTCCAATGAGATCGAAGATTGGAAAAAAGCAAACGAAATAATTTAAACAAAGTCCCCCGGAGAAGGAACTCCGGGAAGGGAAGATAGAATCAAAATGAGTCCGATAAAATAAAATGTAAAATACAATTACAATAAAGTAGTCAAAATGAACAAAGGCATTCAATAAAAAAAAGATTGCTTCTTCCTCGATTTTTCTTACGAGACAACAAAAAAATCCGTATTTTCGAATTTTTCGAGCAAAAAATCAATTGAAAAAAGAAAAATCAAGAGTAAACCTATTGTTTTTTTGTTCGAAAAGCTCGAAAACCCGTAGTTCTAATGGCCGACTTGGCTTTTTCAAATTGTTTCTCATTATTCAGAAAGGGTAACAAAGATAGAATACGAGCTTGTTTTATAGCAATAGTAATTAATCGTTGTTGTTTCAGAGTCAATCTATTTACGCGCCTAGATAATATTTTTCCCTGTTCACTAATAAATCGACTAATTAAACTCATGTTTCTATAATCAATTCGGTCCCCCGATTGAAGCGGGGGCAAGCGCCTACGAAAAGACCGCTTAGATTTAAGGAAAGATCGCTTGGATTTATCCATGGTTTGTTTAGTTTATTTATTCCTTATTATATAAAAAATATTCTGCCGAAAATCCTATTTCTAATTCATTTTTTTAGATCCGACCGAAATAGGATTTGGTTTTTTTCTTTTCTTTAATTTGAATTTGTATATGTTCTCTTTATTTATATATTGATTGATTTATATGATATACGCTTATCGCTTAGATTATTAGAAATTCTATATAGCTTCTAGTTCGGAATCCTTTTTTTATATTCTTTTTTACTTTTTTATTTAAATAAAATTGCTAATAGAATATTCTTCGATATATATTGGACTATTGTATAGAATAATATGTCTGTTTATTACATTTTGAACTCTCCCTTCAACCTTCAAAAGGCGATAAACAGACGTTCGGTTCGATCTATTTTTTTATCTCTCCATGAATTGTATGCTTGTAACAATAGGGACAGAATTTTCTCAATTCCAACCGACTAGGTGTGTTGTGTCGATTCTTTTGAGTAATATACCGGGAAATACCCCTTGATTCCTTATTAACATTCTTACAACTAATACATTCCAAAATAACGCTTACTCGTACATCTTTACCCTTGGCCATGAACCCCCCTTTTGTGTTCATTTTTTATTCAAGCAACTCTTTTATTTTCGACCTGAAGCGGAGAGAAAGAAAAAAATAGAAATTGCTAACTCAAAATACACTTTATTTAAAAGAGTTCGTTGCAGTAAATAGAGGAATAGGCAATAGTCACAAAAAATAAATAGTAAAGAGAATTCAGTTGTTATAGTATAATAGACGTAATACGCGGATTTCAAAATCTATTTCTAATCACAGTAAAGTATTTCATTTCAATCTCGTGTATGAGACTTTTGCCCTAGACCCATATTTTCATTTCCGTTCTCCCTCTATTCATTTTTGAATAGAAAATTGGAATTTTCCATTCGAGCGTGAGCACAAGCTTTGCTGAGGTTGAATCCAATTTTCTTTCTCCCTTTTAGAATAGAAGGTCAAAGGGAGAAAGGGCGGGGGATTAGTCACAGGTAGTGGATGCTATCTCTAATCGTTGTTACCCCCCCTACCATGTCAATAACTAGAATGAAAAAAAGGGGAATGTTAACGCATCCGGGAAAAAACGATTGATTTCTATCAATAGACCTGCTAAAGATCCGAACCATAAAGTACTTAGTACCGGTGCCACGGAGAGATATGTTTTTAGATCTCGCATTGAAAATCCTCCTTCTTTTTTTTAGTTCTATATTGTAACACATAAGAATAATACATATACATATATGATAGATGATCAGATGCATATGTATTTCAAAAAAACCACTTGTATTTGTACATGAAATTCCTAAGGCAAATTTCAACGTATACCAATCCGGTAGAGAAGATTTGCTACCTTTATTTTCAGTTAAAAAAGATGCATCTTTCCTACTGAGCATTCCCTAAAAGCTTTTTTGACTTTACAGCGTATATGTATCCAAAGACTTTTATATCATATACAATTTGATATTATATCATATATAATAGGAAAAAAACCCGGCAAGATCTATTCTGTTTTGTAGCTAAATAGGAAAAAGAATGATGTGGAAAAAAAGAAAAGTGTTATTTACAATAACACTGTAAACCTATTAAAAGGGATGTAGCGCAGCTTGGTAGCGCGTTTGTTTTGGGTACAAAATGTCACGGGTTCAAATCCTGTCATCCCTACCTATTACTTTTCCTCTGAGAAGTAACGACGAATTGATTGATATCGCTGAAATCGATTCAAATTGGACATACCTAATCTGTCATTTTTAGAATAGTATTAAGAATTGTATTCTATATAATTCTATTATAATTCTATATAATATTAGACTCTTAATAGATATCTTATCTATTGTGAGATGCATGAAGGAGTAGATTACAAAAGTAATCCCCCTTTTTCTTTACTATCTGTGATAAGAAAGCGCTCTTAGTTCAGTTCGGTAGAACGCGGGTCTCCAAAACCCGATGTCGTAGGTTCAAATCCTACAGGGCGTGATTTCCTTCTGGTTAGTTCTAATTAGAGTGAAATAACTTCACCCTTTTGAAGAAAAATCGCAAATTGACCTCCTGTGCCTTAAAGGAGGTCAATCAAAAAAGAGTTGTTAACTAATCAAAGGTCCAACTGATCACCACGTCTGTATTGTAAATATGCAGTTACAAATAACCCAGCCAAAGTAATAGGAATCAAACCTAAGACGATTCCAAATAGAAGTACTTCAATCATTTCAATTTGTTTGACAGGAAAGGGGGGAGGTAATATCTATCCCTAAATATTAATCCTAATTGTCCATGAATATCAATGAAAGCGGAAAAATGTGGCGATAAAGAGCTAAAAAAAAAAAGAACTTCCAAAATCAAATACACGAAATCCTACAGAAAGATTTCTTTTTATGATTCTGAATTGTTGATTCAATTGATTTCAAATAAGTCGTATCTTGCTCAGACCAATAAATAGAGCTGAGGTTATAGTTAAAGCTGCTAGTAGAAAACCAAAATAACTAGTTAGAGTAGGCATGAAGGAGCTAAATCAAATATGTTTTTTTATACATATATTTTTAAAGCACTTACCTAAGTTTAAATTTTTTTGTGAAAGATAGGAGCAAAAATCAGAACAAATACCAATTGAAAGAATAAGTCCCATTTATTCCTCAATCATTCCATCATTACATTATAGATATAACTAAGAAAGATA